GGGGGGGCGTGGGTTGTAGTATACCTAGGTAGGTAGTACTATTTTATTTAAAATTAATAATTATATTTTTTCATTTTGTTAAAACATTTTAATTTTATTTTTAATTCTCTTTTCCTTTCGTACTGAGAGATTATTTTTAAAAACTGTAGATAGAAACCTTCCTGTCTTGCAACGGAATGAACTCAAATCATGTAAGGTTTTAAAGGTCGAACAGACCTACCCTTTATAAATTCTGCTTCATAAGGATACCTTAATTCAACATAGAGGTGACAAACTTTAACCTTGATATGGTCTCTAAATTAAAATTATCCTGTTATCCCTAAGGTAGCTTTTATTTATTAATCGTTAGTTGTATTGTTTAATTCTAACGGGTCATTATTACCTATTTTAATAATTGTTAAATATATGAATTATACAATAAATATTTAAATTACATTGTTTACCTTTGATACTAATAAAAGGCAGTCGCCCCAACTAAACTACCTAACTTTTTCATAATAACTTTATATGATTATTTTTTAGAAAAAGAAATAGTTAAGCTCTATAGGGTCTTTTCGTCTTACAGTTTTAAATAGCATCTTAACTATTATTTTAGTTTCGTAAGTCTTCTATATAAGACAGTTAGATATTCGTTCAACCATTCATACTATCCACTAATTAGGTGGCGAGTGATTATGCTACTTTATTACAGTTAGAATACCGCATCCGTTTAATTAAATTTTAAGTTCTTTAAACTAATTATTAACCACTGGGCAGGTTACACCTTGAATTTTATTCTCAGCTATGTTTTTGGTAAACAGTCGATATTTAATTTGCCGAGTTCCTTATATAAAATTACTTTTTTCTTTAAACCTTCTTTTTTCAAATAAATACAATTCTTTGTTCAATTTTTATTTCTCTTAGTGAACTTGTCCATCATTGTGTTAGGTTTTGTATAAATCTACTACTTTAATTCAATAGAATATTTCAGGTATAAATTAATTCTATTCGTGTTTACATTATTTCTTCCACTTTTTTCAATTTAAAAATGGGTGGAATATCTTGTTACTTATTACTAATTTTCTATATTAAATTTAAATTTATTAATATCATTTTTTAGATAATAAACTATTACGTTTTCTTTCAATCATGGCTGTTTCTAAGCCAACTTTTTATTTATTAAAAACTTTACATTATTAATATATTCTTTTATGTTAAATTTAGATTAAGGTTTTTTCCTTTTTGATTAAAAATCTTTACATTTAAAATCTTTAAATTAATTGCTTAATATTTTACTTAAATAAATTTCACAAGAAACTAGCTATATCCATATTCGATTAGTTTTTCGCCGCTATTCTCAAATCTTCCAAAAATTTTTCTACATTTATTGGTTATTTCTCCAAATGTTTAAGAATAGATCATATGGTTTCGAGAAGGGAAATTTCCAAAAATTATTTTTAAATATTTACTTCAATTTTTTTTGTAAACCCATTATACAAAAGGTATATGAACACCATAATTATATATTGTTTTTTAAAGATTTCCTTCACAGTACTTCTTCTATAAATGATTTCCTCAACAACTCTTTTAATGTCATTTTTTTTAATTTCGTTCGCCACTACTATTAAAAGACTCTTTTTTAGTTTTACTTAGATGTTTCAGTTCTTTTAATACTACCTTTTCAGGTTACTATTTTTTTTTTATTATACAATCTTTATCAATATAAATCAATAAATAATATTAACCCCTGCGTAAAACTTTTTGTATACAAAAAGTTTTACGCGTTGTATATAAATGAATGTGCTTTTTTATTTAGACACTCCTGAATTCTCTGGTATCTCTTTTCCAGATGTTGCCACCCCATTAGGTGAGCAACTGGTTAAATTCCACGATAATGTTATGTTTATAGTGGTCTTTATGACGATACTAGTAGGTTGGATTATGTATTCAGCATTTTTTAATAAGTTTTATTATAAATATCTTACTCATGGAACTTCAATCGAAGTAGTCTGGACAATAATTCCCGCTTGTATATTAGTAGTTATTGCAGTACCTTCATTACAAGTCTTATATAGTTTAGATGAAATTACTGACCCATTTATTACAATAAAAGCAATAGGTCATCAATGGTATTGATCCTACGAGTATAGTGATTTTAGTGATGAATCAATAGAATTTGATTCCTATATGGTAAATAGTAGTGACCTCGCTAAAGGTGATTTTAGATTATTAGAGGTAGATAACAGAGTAGTTTTACCTATTAATACAGAAGTTAGGGTTATCATAACTGGAGCTGATGTAATCCACTCTTTCACTGTACCATCTCTAGGTATCAAAGCCGACGCTATACCTGGGAGGTTAAACCAAGCTAAATTTATGATCAAACGTGGTGGAGTATATTATGGCCAATGTTCTGAAATATGTGGTTCCGACCACTCTTTCATGCCAATAGTCGTTGAAGCAGTCCCCATGTTGGATTTTATTAAGTGAGTAGTAGACCAAAAAGAAGAATAATATGTGTACTTATTTTGATCAATTTATAATTGTTCAGTTGTTTAACCCTTTTTTTTCAGATTCGTTTTTAATTGTTATTAGTGTTTTACTAGTCTTTTATTTTCTAAATAAATCTTATTTGGTACCAACAAGGTTCCAAAATTTAACAGAATTATTAATAGAACATTGGGACAACCAAGTCAAAGAGAATTTTGATAATAGGTATTTTAGCTTGCCATTACTTTCTTTGTTTTTATTTATTTTATTAATTAACTGCTTGGGATTCTTCTTATTTGCTTTCCCAACTACTACTCACATATCAGTGACATTTGGTATGGCTTTAAGTTTGTGGTTAGGTGTAATAGTATATGGTTTTTCCAACTTTAAATTGAATTTCTTCTCACAATTTTTTCCACCAGGAGCTCCTTTATATATGTCACCCTTATTAGTAGCTATCGAGTTAGTGAGTAATTTCTCTAGGCCTATAGCTTTAGGGCTTCGTTTGGCAGCCAATTTAACAGCTGGTCATTTATTATTATCTATAATTTCTGAATTCGGTTGTAAATTATTATGAGCAGCCCCTGCTTTTAGCATATTTAGTACGCTTATAATAATAGCCATGACGTGTTTAGAATTAGGTGTCTTAGTAATCCAAGCTTATGTTTTCTCATTATTAAGTTTAATCTATTTAAAGGATAGTTCTCATTTACACTAATGATCAGAACACTTTTTGATCAAAAAAGAAATCTTCATCCTTACCATTTAGTTGATCCGAGTCCTTGGCCTTACTTAATGGGTTGTAGTAGTTTGATCACTACCATAGGAGCTGTAATTTATTTTCACTTTTCTAATATAAATATCTTATATTTGGGTTTAGCAAGTATATCATTAGTTATGTTCTTGTGGTTGAAAGATGTAGTAAGGGAGAGCACGTTTTTGGGTTTTCATACTGTAGCTACTGTTAAGGGTTTAAAAATGGGTTTTATACTATTTATAGTATCGGAAGTCTTATTTTTCTTTTCCTTCTTTTGAGCTTTTTTTCATAGTAGTTTATCTCCCTCAATAGAAATAGGTGTAATGTGACCTCCTAAAGGAGTACATGCCTTAAATCCTTTTGGGGTACCTCTTTTAAACACCGCAGTTTTATTGAGCTCGGGCGCAACTGTAACTTGAGCTCACCACAGTATTGTGAATGGTAATAGAGATCAAGCCTTAAAGGGTCTTACTTTCACAGTATTACTAGGGGCCTTCTTTACAGTACTACAAGGAATTGAGTATTTTGATACCTCCTTTTCGATAGCAGATTCCGTTTTTGGATCTACATTTTTCGTAGCTACAGGTTTTCACGGACTACATGTATTAATAGGAACTATTTTTCTATTAATATGTTTAATGAGATTAAATTACTCCCACTTTACTAGATCACATCATATTGGTTTTGAATTCGCAAGTTGATATTGACATTTCGTAGATGTTGTTTGATTATTTTTGTATGTTTGTATTTATTGATGGGGTTGTTAACCTTAACTAAGTAAACTAATGGTAAGTTAGTAGGCTCATGACCTATATATAAAAGTTCGACTCTTTTCTTAGTTTAAATATGTCACAACTAGATTTTACTATGTTTTTTGTACATTTTCTAAATATAGTTTTTACATTCTACTTATTTGTTTATATAATTATATTCATTGTAGTGGAGAAATCAGTTAATGATTTATTCAGAGCCAAAAAGTAAGGAACAAGATTAAAATTTATTTTGAAAGATAAACTAATATTAACAATAGTTGTTTTTTTAATCTATTTTTATAATGATAATATATACTCTGTTTTTGTTGAGTTAGAGTCTTGAAAACTATATGGTATTTGTTTATTTACAATTCTCTTCGTCTTCGTTAACAGTAATGATTGTTGACAAGAAAGGTTCTTGAATTGGACTGTTTTTTTTGGTTCAATAATAATTTTATTGAGTAATAATTTATTTATAACGTACTTGGGTTTAGAGCTTCAAACTTTCCCGTTATTTATTTTAATATCCAAAAACAATCTTTGAATTAAGAGTTCTGAGGCTGGTTTGAAATATTTCATTTTAGGGGCTCTATCTTCTGGTATATTCCTATTAAGTTGTAGTTTAATATTTCTTAAAACTAATTCATTAAGTTTGAATTATTTAACAAGCATATTATGTTATAGCGATCATCAATTATGAGGTCTGTTAGGATTATTATTATTCCCACTATTTTTTAAAATTGGTTTAGCTCCTTTCCATTTCTGAATTCCTGATATCTACGAAGGGTCGAATTGAGATACCATTAGTATTTTATCCACAATACCCAAATTCAGTGTTCTATACCTAGTTTTACAACTGTTTAAGAACTATAATGTTATTGTAATAATTGCTAGTATATCGGTAATATTAGGAGTTTTAGGGGCAATAAATCAAACTAAAATAAAAAGGTTAATAGCGTATAGCGGAATAACACACATAGGTTTTATAATTTTAATGTTATACCCACTTGAAAATGGTTATGTAGAAATAACTAGTTTTTATGTGGTGATATACTCCGTGACTCTATTATCAATTATACTTAGTTTAGATAGTATAATGCTCTCTAATAATAGCTATATTGTTGAGTTACAGAACTTTAATAATGGTGGACTAAAAGGGGGTTTATTAGTAGTATTAATTTTTTCTTTAGCAGGAGTTCCACCGTTAGCTGGTTTTATTACAAAATGGTTGCTCTTCAATTCTTTAATAGGGCAAGGGTATATTTTTGTATCATTTGTTTGTCTGGTGTTTTCCTTTATAGGTGTTGGGTATTACTTAAGAGTAATAAAGTTCGTTTACTTTAAAAAGGGTGTACTAATTGGTAATTGAAGGAGTAGTTTAATATCCGATAATATTTCTAACGAATCTTTTAGTACTTATTTAATATCTTTTAGTATTTATGCTTCATTATTATTAATGGGAAATCCGTCACCCTTCTTTTTCGTTTTTACACACCTCTTTAGTTATTAATGTATTTTATGATTATATACCTACCATTAATAAGTTTTTTTATTTGTATATTCTTTGGTAGAATGATTGGATCTGGGGGGGCGAAGATTATTAGCACTAGTTGTTTATTATTATCAGCGTTAATTTCTTTTAGCATATTTTGGAATTGAAATTCCAAAATTAACCTAAGTATTGGTTTGTTTAATTGGTTTGATACCGGTCTCTTATCGTGTTCTTTCTCCATTTATATAGACCACCTTAACAGTTGTATGTTAATACTTGTAACTTTCGTTTCTCTTTTAGTTCACTTATTCTCTACTTCTTATATGGATGGAGACCCCCATATTAACAGATTTATGGGTTATTTGTCTTTATTTACTTTTTTTATGATAGTCTTAGTAACAGCTGATAATGTAGTACAGATGTTTATAGGTTGAGAAGGGGTAGGATTAACTTCATATTTACTAATTAATTTTTGATACACCAGAATACAAGCCAATAAGGCAGCTATTAAAGCTATGATTGTTAATAAAGTAGGAGATGTAGGTTTTCTAATAGGAGTAGTTTCTCTTTGAAAGTTGTCTGGATTATTTAACTTCCAAGATTCTTTTAATTTAACTGTGTTCAATAGTTTAGAAGGAGATTTTAATTGAATTAATATTATGTTTATCATAGGTGTCATGGCTAAATCAGCCCAAATTGGTTTACACATGTGGTTACCTGATGCTATGGAGGGACCTACACCAGTTTCTGCCTTAATTCATGCTGCTACTATGGTTACAGCTGGGGTTTTTTTAATAATAAGAATGTCACCTTTATTGGAATTAACACCATTGGTACTGCTGATTGTTATACTTTTAGGATCTTTTACCTGTTTTATGAGTGGTACTATGGGTTTGGTCCAGAGTGATTTAAAAAAAGTTATAGCCTATTCTACTTGTAGCCAATTAGGGTACATGGTGATGATCTGTGGTTTTTCTCATTACTACTGCGGCCTTTTTCACCTTTTCAACCATGGATTCTTCAAGGCCTTATTGTTTTTAAGTGCCGGTTCTATAATCCATGCTGTTAATAACGAACAAGATATGAGAAAATCAGGTAGTTTAAAAGCAACTTTACCCTTATCTTATATATCAGTTATTATAGGATCATTATCCTTATGTGGACTACCTTTCTTAACAGGATTTTATTCTAAAGATTTACTTATAGAGTTAATATATAGTAATCACTACTTATATTTTGCTTTATGATTAGGTTTGACAACTGCATTTTTAACATCCTTTTATTCTTTCAGACTCATTTATTATTCTTTTTTTTCTTCACCATCTATTTCAAACAGGGGTTATAATTTCGCCCACGAAGGGGCGTGAAATTTATTTACACCCCTATTAATACTAGTAACACTTAGTGTTTCTATAGGGTACTTCTCTTCAAACTATGTTTTAATGGTGTATGAACTACCTATTATTAGTACCTTACCTAAAAGCTATCCATTAATAGTAACTTTATTGGGAATCTCAACTTGTGTGTTATTATTACATTACCTTATTAATTTCTGAAAACTATTTATCCTTGATTTACTGTTTAAAATATATAATTTTTTAATAAAGGTTTGATATTGAGATCCTATTAAAGGCAGTTACCTAGGAATTAATCTTTTAAATGCGGGTTTCGTTTACACATATAAAGTAATAGACAATCAATTTATAGAAAAATTAGGTCCTTTAGGAGGGTATCATAGTTTATTAAAAACCTCGTCTAGTACTAGTTATTATTATTCGGGGAAAATGTCTAGCTATGTACTGGCTTTAATATTCTTTGCATTATTATTACTATAATCAAGTTCTTTTGATTTTGGAGAATTGAAAATGTTTAAATTATTTATACATGTTAGTGATAGCGTACAAATGAGTATTAAATAATAATAATTATGGCGTATCAGGACTTTAATTTTAAACTATTAAAAACCCATGACGCGTAGTAGTAAACCATGTTTTAAATGAGGCAAGATAAAATTTACAGCAGTAAAGAAGATTATACAATTAATGAAAATTAGATATAGTTATTTAAATTAATCTTGTCTAATTAAGTGCCAGCAGACGCGGTTATACTTAAGAGATTAATTTTCCTTTAAAAAAGGTAGTGTGTAGGAATGTTTATATTTACATATATAACATTATTGAATTAGTAGAATAAAACAATATAATATAATTCTTTAATATGTACAGTAATCTGAAATGATAAAAGGGAATAATAAATAGGATTAGATACCCTAGTAATTCTCAATAACAATTATTGAATTCTATTTGAATAGTATGATTTATATAATGAAAATCAAAAACTTTGGCTGTTTATTTAATCATTAGAGGAGCGTGTTATTTAATTTGATAATCCACAAAGTACCTCACCTATTTTTGTTATCAGGTGTTGCATGGCCGTCTTATATTATTATATGAAAAATAAATTGTGGTAAAAGTCAGGTGTTAAGGCCCCAATAAATAGGTATAAATGCGTTACAATAATTACAATAGTTTAATAATAATTTTTTGGATCTTTTTTGTAATAAAGATGTGAAAGAGAATTTAAAAGTAAATGAAAAAAGAAAGTTTCATTAAATGATTAAAAATATTAGTACAAATTGCCCGTCGCCTTTATTTAGATAAAGTAAGTCGTAACATAGTGGGTGTAAGGGAACTTATACCTGAGGGGATTCGATTAAGTAGATCAAATAGTTTTCAAAACTATAAGTAATGGTTCGAATCCATTATCCCCTGATGTACCTTTTTCAGATGCTTTCTTTATTGTTATTGATCTCTTCTATAATGGTTATTACATCTGTAAACCCCATTCAGTCTATTTTCTGGTTGGTTTTATGTTTTATCAATGGATCTGGGATTATAATATCACTTGGCTTAGATTTTTTACCTCTAATGTTAATTGTTATTTATGTAGGATCTATTGTTATACTATTCCTATTTGTTATAATGATGTTAGATTTACACCAATTTAAAACGATACCTGTAATTAATATTGTACCGGTATTAATGCTAATGGTTGTCATTATACTTGCTAGGGTATCAATATTCGAAGATTTAAAAAGTATGGAGGTAGATAATCAAATGCTCAACTTTTGAAGTTTTAAAAATGATAATGACTTAGGATTCATTGGTAGTTTATTATATAACTATCTATGCATTCCTCTATTAGTAATCACTACTTTATTGTTGGTCGCCTTAGTCGGTGTTATAATACTAGGCTTAGAAACCAGTGAGAAAAGAAAACAGGATTTGAGTCTACAACAAAGGAGAAACAATTCATGAATTTAGATTTTAAAATATTTCTTATACTCTTATTAGTAAGTTTCTTATTATCTTTTGTTATTTCAATAACTTCTATCTTCTTAACTAGTAAAACCCCAGACAAGGAAAAGGTTTCCATTTACGAGTGTGGGTTCAACCCTATAAACACACCTGGTAAACCTTTTTCGATAAGGTTTTTCTTAATAGGGGTTTTGTTTTTAGTATTTGATTTAGAAATAACCTATTTATTTCCATGAGCCATGTCAACTAATATTATAAACCTAAAAGGGCAATCAGTTGTTGTTATTTTTATAGTAGTCTTAGTGATAGGTCTTATTTACGAATGATCTAAAGGAGGATTAGAATGAGAATAATGAGTATTATTATTTTTTGTGTTAGTTTACTAGGAATAATAATTAATAGGAGCAATACTTTATTAGTATTAGTTTGTTTCGAACTGATGTTGCTATCTATAATACTTATTATTTCAATTTACACCATTAAACCTAATCTAATCTTAGGTCAAGTAGTTGCATTGTATATTGCAACCATTGCAGCCGTTGAATCCGCTATTGGTTTATCTATTTTGATAGGTTTTTATAAGTTAAGAGGTTCAATTTCTCTAAGGATAATAAATATGTTAAAAGGTTAAATGAATTATATAATCGAACTTATAGTTAGTATAGTAGAATATTTTGTTGTAATAGTTCCTGTATTAATATCAGTAGCGTATTTAACCTTGGGGGAGAGGAAAATTTTAGGTTATACTCAATCTAGGAAAGGGCCTAATGTAGTAGGACTTTACGGTTTATTACAGCCCTTGGCTGATGGAGTTAAATTATTTTCAAAGGAGATAATAATACCAAACCATGTAAATATATTTCTTTACTTATGAGCTCCTATATTAGCTCTGACTTTAGCATTAGTAACATGAAGTCTAGCCCCCTTAGGTAAGGATATAATACTAATTAATATTGAAATGACTATGGTATTAATATTTGCTTTATCAACTGTTGGTGTTTATGCCATTTTGGTGTCTGGTTGAGCCAGTAACTCCAAATATGCCTTCCTTGGTGCTTTAAGAGCAGCTGCCCAGATGATAAGCTATGAAGTTTGTATTGGATTAATAATTATTAATGTAATACTTTGTATAGGCTCTTTTAATCTAAATAGCATAGTAAAGTATCAAACTAATTCTACCTGATTTTTGTTCCCTTTATTGGTTATAGCCTTTATGTTTTTTATTTGCTCTTTGGCAGAAACAAACAGAGCTCCTTTTGATTTAACTGAGGGAGAGTCAGAAATTGTTTCTGGTTATAATATAGAATACTCCTCTATGTCATTTGCATTATTTTTTTTGGCGGAATATTCTCACATAATATTTATGAGTTACTTATTCGTAGTCATGTTTATGGGAGGAGGGGGCTTTTTTGTAATTGATGTTGATTTATTTCTCTACGTAAAATTGATGCTCCTGACTTTTTCATTTATATGGGTTAGAACAAGCTTTCCTAGATTAAGATACGACCAATTGATGTATTTACTATGAAAAAGTTATTTACCCTTAAGCATAGGTTTGGTGGTTTTAACTAATTGTATTCTATGATCCTTTTTAGCTTTACCTGTAAAGACGTGTATTTAGTTGTTGTTTCTTTTTTCATTCTACTAATGCTTACAACCAGAAATAATGTATCGTATTTAAAAAAATTATCTTTACTAGGTAGTATAGTAATATTTATAATATTTCTATTACAAAATGTTATATTTTCTAACCAATTTACGTGACAATTTTCTAGTTCTTTGGAGTGAACTAATCTACAACTATTACAAAATTGAAGTACCAATTTCCACCAAGATAGTATTTCTCATTTTTTTATAGGATTGAGTATAGTTTTGACTATAATTTGTTACCTAATTAGTTGGGATAATATAAAATTCCTAAATAAAGAATTCATTTTGTTAATATACTTCTCACTAGTAGTTTTAATAGGTGTCTTTTCAACATCAGATATATTAATATTTTACATTCTATTCGAATCTAGTTTAATACCATTGTTTTTGATAGTAGGTATATGAGGTTCAAGAGAAGAAAAAGTAAGAGCAGCTTTTTATTTTTTCTTCTACACCTTAATAGGTTCACTGCTAATGTTATTAAGTATATTTAAGATATACTTACTAACTGGATCTACTAATATATTTTATTTATACAATATAGAGTTACCTTTCTATTACCAATTTTGGTTTTTTATTACTTTTTTAATAAGCTTTGCTGTCAAATTCCCAATGGTACCAGTTCACGTTTGATTGCCACAGGCTCACGTAGAGGCACCTTTGGCAGGGTCTGTCTTATTAGCAGGTATCCTTTTGAAATTAGGAGGTTATGGTTTTATTAGATTTTTGAATCCTCTATTTCCAATCGCATTTGAATACTTTTCACCATTTGTTATATTAATGAGTATTATAGCAATAATATATGGAGGCTTAACTACTTGTAGACAAAATGATGTTAAGAGATTAATAGCTTACTCTTCTGTATCCCATATGGGTTTCGTTTCTTTAGCTATTTTTACTCACACAATTGAAGGTTTGTGTGCTTCTATTTTAATGATGTTAGCTCATGGATTCTCCAGCTCTGGTTTATTTATGTCTGCGGGTGTAATCTATAACAGGTTTCATACCAGGACCATAAAATACTATAAGGGTTTAACAGCATCCATGCCGATCTTATCTGGTATAACGTTGATTCTGACTTTAGCCAATATTGGGTTCCCATTAACTTTTAATTTTATAGCAGAGTTTTTTACAATACTATCTGCTTTCAATTATTCTTGGTTAGTAGGGCTAGTAAGCTCAATAGGTCTAATAATATCAACCATTTATGCACTATATCTATATAACAGAATATTCTTTGGTTATAGTAATACCTATTTAATTTTAACAAGACAAGTTAGTTTATTAGAGTTCAACCCACTGATGGTTTTAGTAGTTTTCATAATATTGTTTGGCCTTAATCCCAATATGATTACTAATTCCCTCTTATTTGTGTGTTATAAAAACGTTAGTTTTTAAAATGAGATTAAGAAAACAAAATGCAATATTTTCTCCTATTAATTCAGCTTTAGTGGATTTACCCGCCCCTGCTAGCTTAAGCTATTTATGGAATTTCGGTTCTCTCTTAGGTATATGTTTGGGAATACAAATAGTTACTGGAATATTTTTGGCTATGCACTATTGTGCTGACATAACAATAGCCTTTTCCTCTATTACACACATTAGTAGAGATGTTAACTACGGTTTTATATTAAAGTATTTACATGCTAATGGTGCCTCAGCTTTTTTTATATGTGTTTATATCCACATTGGCAGAGGTTTATATTATGGTAGTTATTTAAGAAAACCATTATGGAATGTTGGTGTAGTAATTGTTTTAATAATGATGTTAACAGCCTTTATAGGTTATGTGCTTCCATGGGGACAAATGTCTTTCTGAGGGGCAACAGTTATAACTAACTTCGTTTCTGCTATACCCTATATTGGAAATGATATAGTACTTTGAGTGTGAGGAGGTTTCAGCGTAGGGAACCCTACTTTAAACAGGTTTTTCAGTTTACACTACTTATTCCCCTTTGTTTTAGCAGGTTTAGTGTTTATACACATTATATTTTTACATGTTACTGGATCTAATAGTCCTTTAGGCATTAATACAGACTCAGATAAGATTCCTTTTCATAGTTATTTTATAACTAAAGATTTATACGGATTTATTTTGCTTTTTATATTTTTATTTTATTTGGTTATATATGCCCCTAATTTATTAGGTGACCCTGAAAATTACATAAAAGCTAATCCTTTAGTTACTCCAGTACATATTATGCCTGAATGGTATTTTCTATTCGCCTATGCAATATTAAGAGCTATACCCAATAAATTAGGTGGTGTTATAGGATTAGCTGTCAGTATAATGATACTATTTATTACTCCTTTTGTTCATACAAGTTGGTTAAAATCTTTGATATTCAGACCCATAGGTAAATTTTTATATTGGTCTTTTATATTTAATTTTGTGTTATTAACATGACTGGGTTCAAAACCTGTAGAAGATCCTTATACAATCATAGCACAATTATCTGCTGTTTTTTATTTTAGTTATTTTTTGGTTCTAATACCTCTAGCTGGTTTAATAGAAAATAAATTATTATTCGATTATAAGTAAAGCAGTTACAATTTATATATTATTATAAAATAAGTATAAAAACATAGGCGGATTCGTAACTCGTTGAGTATTCTCAACTAACCATAAAGATATAGGAACCTTATATTTAATCTTTGGATTATTTTCTGCAATGGTGGGAACTGCTTTAAGTATGATAATTAGACTTGAGCTTGCAGGACCCGGAACAATGTTAGGAGATGATCACATTTACAATGTGGTGGTAACAGCTCATGCCTTTGTAATGATTTTTTTCTTGGTTATGCCCGTATTAATAGGAGGATTTGGTAATTGATTTGTACCTTTATTTATAGGTGCTCCTGATATGGCATTTCCAAGGTTAAATAATTTAAGCTTTTGGTTATTACCCCCAGCATTGATACTTTTACTTGGGTCTTCGTTAGTAGAGCAAGGAGCTGGTACAGGATGAACAGTTTATCCCCCCTTATCAGGCCCTCAAACCCATTCTGGTGGATCAGTAGATCTGGCCATTTTTAGTTTACACACAGCAGGAGCTTCCTCTATTATGGGTGCTATAAACTTTATAACAACTATATTTAATATGAGAGCTCCTGGTATGTCTTTTGATAAATTACCATTGTTTGTATGGTCGGTATTAATTACCGCTTTCTTATTATTACTTTCCCTACCTGTATTGGCAGGAGCCATAACCATGCTTTTAACCGATAGGAATTTTAATACTAGCTTTTTTGACCCTGCAGGTGGTGGTGATCCAGTTTTATATCAACACTTATTTTGGTTCTTTGGACACCCTGAGGTTTATATACTAATTCTACCAGCTTTTGGTATTATTTCTCAAATTATACCACTGTTCTCTGCAAAGAAACAAATTTTTGGTTATTTGGGTATGGTATATGCACAATTAGCAATAGCATTTTTAGGTTTTATAGTCTGAGCTCATCACATGTATACAGTAGGTATGGATGTAGATACCAGGGCTTACTTTACAGCAGCTACTATGATTATCGCAGTACCGACGGGAATAAAAATATTTAGTTGGTTAGCTACTATGTATGGAGGTAAAATAAGCTTTACTACTCCTATGCTATGAGCAACTGGTTTTATATTTTTATTTTCAGTGGGAGGTTTGACAGGCGTAGTGTTAGCTAACGGGTCTTTAGATGTACTACTACACGATACTTACTATGTTGTAGCTCACTTCCACTATGTTCTATCACTAGGTGCAGTTTTTGGAATGTTTGCTGGTTTTTATTTCTGGTTTGGTAAAATTACAGGATATTCTTATAATGAGTTATACGGAAAAATTCATTTCTGGATAACTTTTATAGGGGTTAACTTGACATTTTTTCCTCAACACTTCTTGGGTTTATCTGGAATGCCTAGAAGATATTCCGATTTCCCAGATAGTTTTTCTTTATGGAATTTCGTTAGTTCCTTAGGTTCCACCTTATCTATAGTTGGTGCTGTTTGGTTCATATTCATTATTTATGATGCTTTTGTTAGGGAGAAAGAATTTAATTATTGGTCATCTAGTAAAGAGATTAATAGTTTGGAATGGGTTTTCTCATCACCTCCACCATCCCACACTTACAACGAATTACCTATAATTATTAATTTTAAATAAAATAGTACTACCTACCTAGGTATACTACAACCCACGCCCCCCC